TACGAATTAAACCGAAAACAACGACCCTTTAACTATCAAAGGGGTAAAAAAACGAATCACACTTTTACCACTAAACTATACCCGCTACAATTCGATTATTGTATACAACTCGACCTTTTGTCGAACCGGGAAATGGGGTATAATAAGATGGGATCATCAAAAAATCATAAAATTTAGAGTATTGACCCTCCTTTCTTTTTCGTTTTCGCGGATGTAAATAATCCTCCTTCTTTTTTTGTTCGTGCTTAAATATTTCCTATTCACTTTTTTATATTTATATATTTATATAATACATAATACACATAATACTAAGTTTATATAATACTAAGCATTTTTGTTTTCAAATCAGATAAATGAAAAATCATCATTATTTTTCTATAAATCATTATTTTTCTATAATTAGTTGGAACAAAACAAAAAGAGGCCCGGCTGGGTACTGACCAGGCCAGGCCGTGTCAATAAGAAATAAGAAGGGTCTTTCGAACAAAATACGAAGGGGCCACTTTTTTTTTCTTTATATTCTTGGCACTTTCGAGTCCTTTTCTTTATTTTTATTTATCGAAAATAAATTACTGATAAAAATTCATAAAAATTGTACATATCTATAGAATCGAGAAAGAAATACTCCTTATTTTATGTGTAATCTAACCCAATTTTCAATTAGGAGAGATGGCTGAGTGGACTAAAGCGGCGGATTGCTAATCCGTTGTACGAGTTATTCGTACCGAGGGTTCGAATCCCTCTCTTTCCGCTTCCCTTGATGACTTTTTTTTATTTATTTATTTATTTTTCAAATTTGGCAATTTTATCTAAACAAAAAATCCCAAGAAAATAGAAAGGAAAAACCCTTATTCTTCGCGCCCAGGATTACGTCCAGGATCATTAGATAGGAATCCAAAGATGAAGAGAGAAACAAAAAATATCACTACTGTGTAAACAAAGAGTTTGAGAGTAAGCATTACACAATCTCCAAGATAATTAAAAAAAACGAGAATAGATCCTCCATTTTTCTACCACATATCCTATTTGGATATCAAGAACCGAGTTTCTTTCTAGAAAAAATCACGAACTTTCTAGGAAATCTAGGAAATTTTTAAGAATTTTTCAATTTAAATAATTTAGATTTCAGATTAAGATTAAGGATCTTATCGAAAACTTACAGCAGCTTGCCAAACAAAAGCTAAGAGAAAAAAGAACACGGGTATGACTGGCATAACATCTACGATTGGGTTCAAAAAAGCGTAGGCCTCGGGCAATTTTCCGAAGAAAAAACTACTTGAATAAAAGGCAGAATTAAGACAGATACAGATCAAACTAAAGATATTAAGCATAACAGACATTTTGTTCTTGGAGATAATTGCATTTTGATTGAGTTATTGATTATAAGTAAAAAGGAGAAAATGTAGGTAGACAAAAAATCCTTCTTTTCTTTTGAACTCACCCAATCAAAAACCTCCAATTCTCAAAAGAGAATAGAGGAAATCATACTTTCATACAATATCTTAATTGAATTAGATCTAATGATCAATAAATTAATGATCAATAAATTAAGTTTAATTCTATATTAAAAAAAAATCCTAGTAATTAGTAATAATATAAATATCTATACAATAAATTAGATTGGAGTTGACAAATAACGAATAATATAGTATAATTATAATTAATAGTACAATTAATTACTAATTGTAATTTATTCTATTGTAATTAATTACTAGTTTAGTACTATCGAAAGTAGTATTGAATATAAATCTAAATGGGGCGTGGCCAAGTGGTAAGGCAACGGGTTTTGGTCCCGGCATTCGAAGGTTCGAATCCTTCCGTCCCAGAGCATATTCAGTATGTTAGAATAGAATCAAGATTTTTTTGAATGGGGTAAAGTCTAATGTTAGCTGGAATTTTTTTCTTTTTTTTTTATCTTTTATGCATGAATCATATCTTTTTTACACAAACTGAATTGAATCGAGTTCAAATGACACGCAAATGTAATTGACTCTATTTCTGATCCAGGTAAATTTGGAACATGGGTTCGAAGAATTGGAATTTTCAAATAGGGAGTCTTTTTATCCTATGCCCAATCCCATCTTGTTTCACGAAGTTAGTTATTTCGAAAAGCATTCCGTCCCATATTGATTTTCTATTTTATCAATATTTGAATTTTCAAGGATCCTATCTATTATTTCTTATCCTATAAACTAAATTTTTAGGAATTTTTATATAGATTTCGTAATTCCAACAATTTTGTTACTAATGAAATTCATTCAAAGTCAATAGGATTAATTCTCCTAATGAGTTAGACTAAAATAAAAAAGGAGCAACTTAATTTGTTAATTTGGGCTTGTTGGGATTTGTACCTAGCCAGTCCGCATCCCCGATTATAATTCCCATTTTTTTCTCTTATGTCCCATTAGTCCTGTAGTACCCGGGGGGCGAATACATTAACCGAAGATATTCAAATTTCTGCGTCTCCCTGAATTGCATTAACAAAAAAAAAATTATATATGTAATTTTATATCCAGCCGATGTATTTTCTTTGAATAAGTATTTCGTGTTTGGCCCTAATAAATAATTGTCAATTTACGTAACACTTAAGAGGGAGTGTTTTATATCTTTTATTATCTTTTATTCACTTTCTATTCTATTATGTTTCTATTCTATTATGTATGGCAAGATTCGATTAGCGAAATCTTGCTGAACTACACAGCTTAAACAAAATAACATAAAAAATGAGGAAATGTTTAACGTATATGTATCCTTTTATTCTATTTTTGTGAAAAAGGTTTTTGATCCCCTCGATTTTCAATTTTGAAATTAAAATCTAAAATATTTAACCCTAACCTTTAATCTATTATTAATTATTAATATTAAATAGAAATTCTGTAAATTAAGAGGACTTGCTAAAACTTACTAAAACTTATTCAGAAAACTCTTTACTGATTTATAGCTATATTCTTTATTTATACTGATCCATAACTATATATAAAACCTCTATTTTATTTATAGAACAAAGGGATATAGATTACGATGTCTACAAACCAATGACTATTCATGATTCCATGATTGAATCAATTCCATACTGGGTCCAAATTACAAATTAGAAGAATGTTATGGTAAAACTTCGTTTGAAACGATGTGGTAGAAAGCAACGTGCGACTTGAAGGACATGATCCATTGTGGATTTTTTCTTATATCCACCATTTTCTATTACTTTCTATTACTATAGTAATAGTAATAGTAATGAAGGTGCTCTTGGCTTCGACATCCGTTGGTAACCTAAATAGTCCACGATGGAGCTCGAGTAGAAAGTATTAATTCATTTCTCAGGACAAGAATCTAGGGTTAATGCACATCAATAAATTGGAGCAACTTCGTGAATATATCTTCGATATAGAAATGGGAGGGATCCTATTCGAACAAGTTTCCAATTCAAAAGGAAAATTTGTTGGAATTAATCAAACCGTTTCGATCAAAAGGGGGAATCTAGTGTCCGTAGGATTCTTTGATAGAAGGAAATAAAAGGGGTATGTTGCTGCCATTTTGAAAAGATTAAGAAGCACCGAAGTAATGCCTAAACCCAATGATTTAAAACAAAGATAAAGGATCTCAGAACAAGGAAACACCGTTTTAATCGTCTCACTAACTGAGCCAGACTTAAGAATCGAAATCTTTTTTAACCGAGACAAACAAAAAAGGGGGTAAAGACTACTCAATAAACGAAAGATTCTCTTTTGAATTATTTGAGAGTTATCTAACTTGAGTTATGAGTAAGAATGGTTTTTTTTTCTTTTTTAGGAAAGAAGAAGAAAAAACAGACTTAAACCCCAGTCTAATTGATTTGATGATTTTATAGAACCTTTTGTCATTTATGGAATTTATTAGAATTCCATACCATAGAACCATAGATAAAAGATAAAACTTCAAATCCAATTCTTTTTTTCTCGAGCCGTACGAGGCGAAAACTTCCTATACGTTTCTAGGGGGGGTGTATTATTCATCTACATCTATCTCAATGAGTCGTCTATCGAATCGTTGCAATTGATGTTCGATCTCGAAGAGAAGGAAAAGATCTTCAGAAAGTAGGTTTTTATGATCCGATAAAGAATCAAACTTATTTAAAGGTTCCTGCTATTCTCTATTTCCTTGAAAAAGGGGCTCAACCTACAGGAACTGTTCAGGATATTTTAAAAAGGGTGGGGATTTTTAAGGAACTTTATCCTAATCAAACGGAATTCAATTAAGCAAATACAAGAAAAGGGGGCAGTTTTTTGTATATAACTTTGGATAACCTTTCTCTACTCTTTTTTATTACCCCCTCCTTTTCCCTTCTATTGATATCTATTTATCATTGTTTTTTTCGAATCCTGTGTTCTATAACGACAAAACCTTATTTCCTTGATCCTAGCAAATTTAGACATTCTCGACAATTTGAAACTTGATGGTTTTCATTTTGATTTTCAATTTAACTAACAAAATAGAAAAAAAAAAAGAAATTCAATTGAATTTCTTTTTTTTTTTTTTCTATTCTTTTCTTTTGGTAACATTTATATTGACAACAGTGTATTGAACAAATATAATCCATTATGATAAGTGATGTTAGATCTAGTTATTTGGTTTGTTTGGTTTTTTACTTTACTTGGACCGGTTCTTTGATACAGCAGCTTTTTTGGTAAAGGGGATAACAAAAGGATCCACTTATAAATTTTGAATCTCTATTTTCATTTTTTTGTCTTTTTGTTTTCCTTTATCTAAATCGAATTTTTTTCCGAGAATTTCTTATATTTTCATCTGATCTATACATTTTTTTATGTTCTGAATTCATTAGAAAGTCCATTTTTTCGATTTGTTAGCTCATTTGTTAGCTCAACGGTTTAATTGCTTGGTCTAATTTCTTTGTTTAATTTATTGTTTAATTTTTTTGAATTCCGATTATATTTATGCACTTCTTTTTTATTATAATTATACGAATATTTTATATTCGTAGAATATCTTCTATACTTGGTTTC